AAGAATTGAACCAATCAAAAAAATTATGCTTCTCGACTCCATAATACAATTTTTTTATGAAAATTATGATTGTCTTTTGGATAGAAATCGTGATAATGTATATTTTTTCCTCAAATGTGCTATTGAGGGATAAAGTATTCAATCTTTTTAAGAAATAAAGTTTTTGATCGGAATATGAAATATGAAAAAAAAAAGGAAAGACCCCTTAACTATTGAAGTTGTTAATAGAACGAATCACACTTTTACCACTAAACTATACCCGCTACATATTTATTATTGGATATAAATGGGTCTTTTGTCTAACAAAGTAATTATATGTAGTCAAGATAGCATCAGAATCATGAAATTTTCAGCATTAACACGTATTTTGTTCCACCGCGGGAAAACTTGAAAAAAAAAAGAATAGGTAAATAGCAAAAAATTTAGTCAAATTTCAATAGTGTACTAAAGTTATAAGTATTTTATTTTTTGAAACCTCTCTTCATTTGAACCATTAGATTTTATGAAATTGGGTAAATTGGGCCTCAAACTTTCAAGCTTGTCCTTTGCTTTGAACAAGTAAATTCTTTATAGTATCATTTTAGATTTTAGAAATATGTGTGTGTTTTTTTTATATTCTTTCTCTTATCAGATATATTTTTTTCTTTTTAAATAGAAAATTTATAAAAAAAGGAAATTCCTTAATGGAAAACAAATTTCATTCTAAATGAAAATTAAAGTTCAGTATTCTATTCATCTTAATAATTCCCTTAAGAAGTCTTAATATTAATAAGTTAATATTAATAAGAAATAAGTATTAAGAAATAAAAAAAAAAGAAAGACGAAAAACCTTAGTACTATAGAAATTAGTACTATAGAAAAATATTAGTACATTAGTACAATATTAGTACTATATTAGTATATAGTATATACTAGTAAGAGTACTAGAACACTTTTACTCTTTTTTACTATAAAGCTATAAAGATTAAATCTTCTAATTTAGACTCTAATTTACTAGAATATACTAAATATATTGAGAATAGAAATAGAATCTCTAAGATTCAATTAGTAAATTCAATTAGTAAATTCAATTAGTAAATAGATATAATCTAAAATGAAAATAGAAATAGAATATATTCATTCTATTAATTCTTAATTTAGATATAGTTAGATATAGATAATAGATAATTTTTTTTAAATAATTTAATAATGTATTAATAATGTATAAAATAATCTATCTATTAGAATCTTATCTAATTTATAATAATTAGGAATGGCAATGAAAATTATTCTTCTCGTTTCAATACAAATTTTTATTTGTCGGAACAAAAGAAGTACTGGCCCGGCCAGTACTTATACTTAACCAGGCCGGGGAAATGAAGTTTTTGTTTTGTACAAAATAAAAGAAGTAAGGTATTCTTTCTATTCGAGAAATCTTTTTTGAATCATTGAAATAAAATCAAAATTGTTATCAATCTTGACTTCATGTGTTAAATCACATGATAAATTTCCAATTTGGAATGAGGAGAGATGGCTGAGTGGACTAAAGCGTCGGATTGCTAATCCGTTGTACGAATTATTCGTATCGAGGGTTCGAATCCCTCTCTCTCCGACCCCCCCGATCACTTGAGAATTTCTAATTGGAATAATTTTTGATTATTCTTTATTTATGAATCTTTTATCTTTATCTAACATCTATTCCATTTCTTTTCTTTATACATTTACCTATGAAAAAAGAAAGGAAAAAGTAAAAATGAATCTCATCTATTTTTTTATTATTTTTATTCTTCACGCCCAGGATTACGCCCCGGATCGTTAGATAAGAATCCGAAGATGAATAGAGAAACAAAGAATATTACTACTGTGTAAACGAATAGTTTAAGAGTAAGCATTACAAATCTCCAAGATAAGATAAGATCATTTTTTTTAAGGAAATAGATCACCTATTTTACGACACATACTATCGCTCTAAAGATGAAAAAAAAAAGGAAGTTTTTTTTTTTGAAATTTATTTTCACGAATTTTTTCTAATGTAATAAGATTCGTATTTTTTGTTACCAAAAATTTCTTGCCATATTAATATCTATAATTAAGTAATTTTATGGGGTATGGGATCTTTTAAAGGAAAGGTTAGAACAAAAGAAATAAGCTGATTAGTTTTTTAAAGAAAAGATAAAGATCATCGCCCCTTCCCTTATTCAATATTCAAATTAAAATTCAATATAAAATACCAGACTTTTTGAATCGAGGGTTCCTAATGTCCAGACTTATCTGAATCTTATTTATGATCTTATTGATTTTCAGAAGAAAATATCATCTTTTTTTTTTATCAAATAAATTATGAATTGAATAGAGAGTAGAGATTCAATTTTTATCGGAAACTTACAGCAGCTTGCCAAACAAAGGCTAAGAGAAAAAAGAGTAAAGGGATAATTGGCATAACGTCTATGATTGGATTAAAAAAGGCATAAGCCTCGGGCAATTTGGCGAAGAAAAAACTACTCGAATTCGAATAAAGGGTAGAATTAAGACAGATACAAATTAAATAAAAGATATTAAGCATAACAAAGATTCTTTTCTTGTTCTTAAAGTTAAAGATTCAAATTAAATTGAAGAAGAAATTATCAGATTGGATTGAGTTGTTTTTCTGAGGGAAAATTGAAAATAAAAAAGGCAGATAAAAGAAAGAAATTCTTATTTTTCTTTGACTTCTCCCCAATCAAGAATCCTTCCTTACATTATCCAATCAAATAAGAATACAAGTAATTCTATTTTCATAGAATATCTTAATTGAATTCTAAGTAATGATCAATTAATCTTTTTGATTCTATATCTATTCTTTTGAATCCTAGCGGCAACATGTCCTATATTTCTTTAGGTTGGTTATTGACGAATAACAAATATTTCTCTTAGTTTTTCTTAGACCAACCAAAAATAAATGGGGCGTGGCCAAGCGGTAAGGCAACGGGTTTTGGTCCCGTTACTCGGAGGTTCGAATCCTTCCGTCCCAGATCGTTCGCATCAGAGACGAAAAATTCTTCTCGATTGAAATTGAAAATTAAATTCAACAATTATTTTTTTTATGATGGATATGGATGCGAAAAGATCGGAATCCTCGAATTCTGATTTTATCTTTGATCTTACCTTACACGAGACTTTTTATACTTTCTAATAATGAAAAAAAAAGAAACTTTATTCTCAAACTATCTCTCTGTTTTAAATTAAATGAAAATCGGATTCAATTGGAGATGGTAAAAAAAAAGTAAATCAGAATATTCAAATCAGAAAATCATATTTCATAAATCTAAAGAAAAAAATGAGAAAATATGAATATATTAGGATATATTTATATTGAGAATATATTCATACATAAATACCTAATTCTTATAGAAGAATCTATATTGTCTATTTGTATATTTTTCTTATTAAGAATATCTTAATATTTCAGATTATCTTATTATTCTCTAATTGACTAGAATTGAAATATTTATGAATATTTCAATTTATGAATATTTCAATGAAATATTTAGTTAAATAAAAACTTTTATCCATTCATGGGAATTTTTTTTTCATCTGAATGAAAGTAAAGCCAAAGGATTTTTTTAGGTTTAGAATCTTTTTTATTTTAATAAAAAGAATTTATGATGGACAATCCTGAAAGATTTGTTGAAGATGTAAATAAGTTTGCTTAAAACTGATTTGTTTTTTTATGTGATATTATTCATATGAGAAAATATGAGGGTAATTTTCAGTGAAATACTTTCCGGGTATAGACTTAATCTATAAATCTATAAGTTTAGATTCTTATGTATCGGTTAAACCAATGACTATTCATGATTCCATATTGAATCAATTGCATATGGTTCCAAATTAAAAGAAAATTATAGGGATGTTATGGTAAAACTTCGTTTGAAACGATGTGGTAGAAAGCAACGTGCGACTTGAAGGACATGATTGGCTGTGGATTCTGATATCCACCATCTTCTATACAAATGAAGATGCTCTTGTCTCGACATGATTTGTTCTGCTAGGAACCTGATTGAATTTGTTTTGGGTTGCTAAATAAAGATACTAAAAGATACTAATGGTATAAATGGTATATACTAATGGTATATATAAGGTATAGCATATGATGGAGCTCGAGCAAAAATAATTGATTCTTTTATCGGGGTAATAATCTAGGGTTAGTGACAATCAATAAGTTAGATCAACTTTGTAAATATATCATCAATATCTAAATATAGATAAATGGAGAAGTTCAAAATTGAACAAGTTTGAAATGAAAAAAAAACCAAATTTGTCGAAATTTTCAAACTGTTTCGATCAAGAGTGTATCACAAAGGAATAAAATGATTTTTCCCTTTTCCATAGAAAGAACAAAAAACAAAAGGTATGTTGCTGCCTTTTTGAAAAGGAGTAAAGATCACCGAAGTAATGTCTAAACCTAATGATTTCAAAAAGCACAAAGCAAAGACAACAAATTCCGGAACAAGGAAACACTTTTTTAACTTGTCTCAACAATTTGGATCAGAATGAGTAAAAAAAGATAGATCTGAAAATAGACAAAAAAAGAGGTTAGAGACAGCTCAAGAAAATTTAAGGATTTCCTTTTGAACTCTTTTAAAAATACCCAACTTGAGTTAGGAGTATAAATGAAATTTCTTTTTCTGTAAAGAAGGAAAAAAAAGGATCAAATTTCAGTCTAATTCTTTATAGATCAGATCCATTTCTCTTTCTATTTCTATCTATATAGATAGAAATAAAAATTATAGAAATTCAAATCATTTTTTCTTGAGCCGTATGAGGAGAAAACTTCCTATACGTTTCTAGGGGGGCATCTTTTATCTACATCTATCCCAATGAGCCATCTATCGAATCGTTGCAATTGATGTTCGATCCCGAAGAGAAGGAAGAGATCTTCGAAAAGTGGGTTTTTATGATCCGATAAAGAATCAAACTTATTCAAATGTTCCTGCTATCTTATATTTCCTTGAAAAAGGTGCTCAACCCACAGAAACTGTTTATGATATTTTAAGGAAGACAGAATTCTTTAAAGAATTTCGAATTTCTTTTGATAAAAAAAGAAAAGAAAAACAAGAATCATGAATAAAAAAAGTATAGGATAAATAGTACCTATCTTTGTTTAATTCTTTATTCAAAATTCAAAGTCTCTTTTTTTCTTGTTCTATTCATACTTATTTTATTCTTCTTTTTCTTTTTTCTTATTTTTGTGGAACCCCCCAACAAGGGGGGTAATCTTTCTTCTTGTATTTGTATTGTATCTTTCTTTTTTTGATTAAAGAAAGCCGCTATTTTTCTATCTATACCTTTTTATTATTCCTTATTTTTTTTCCACTCAAAGTTTTATTCTTTATGTTGTGCTAATCCACCACAAATTTCCATAGAATTTCTTGAATTTTGTTTTCTAAAAAGTCCATTCATATTGACAATGGCGTATCAAACAAATATAATTTGATCTATATAAATAGATCTTTTTATCCCCATTCCCTATTGGCTCTTTCCTTCATTTTAGTAAAATGGATGAGTTTGCTGAATTTTTTTTATTTCGATCGTATCTACACTTCATATTGATCCGGGTTGCTAACTCAATGGTAGAGTACTCGGCTTTTAATTGCGACTATGATCTTTTACACATTTGGATGAAGAAATTCGTCTAGACTATTGGTATAGTTTATAAGACCGCGACTGATCCTGAAAGGTAATGAATGGAAAAAAGAGCATGTCGTAAAAAGAATAGAAAAATAGAAAAAAAAAAGAATATTAATAGAATAATAGAAAAAAATAGAAAAATTCTAGTACTCATAATATAAATAGAACAAGAATTTTTTTTTAGAACATTTTTAAAGTTCAGTAAAGTCTTTTGGGTCTAGTGAATAAATGGATAGAGCCTTATGGCTCCAATTCGAGTAAGACAAAAAAGCAACGAGCTTCCCTTCTTAATTTGAATGATTACCCGATCAAATTACTAATTATACGTTAAAAATATCTTAGTGCCTGATGTGGGAAAAGGGTCTCTTGTGAGACCATTGATTCTTTTTTTTTATTAATCCTAATTATTCTTTATTGTGGATTGGAGACGGATGTGTAGAAGAAAGCGTATAGTGATAAAAAATTATTATTTCCAAAGTCAAAAGAGTGATTGGGTTGCAAAAATAAAAGATTTTTAACCTTTTTTCTTATTGTTATTTTCTTTCTTTTATTATTCTTCCTATCTTCCTAGTTATATTAACAAGTTAACAAGGAAAAGAAAATTAGATAGAAAGGGAAAAGAAAAAGATCTGTAGATTGGGCTCTTTGTCTCCGGGGTATATATTCTTTCTTTGTTCTTACTTTTCTATAATTTTATAATTTTTTACTTCTTAGATTATTCTTATGATTTTTCATCACAGTACAGTATAAAAGTTTAAAAAGTATAAAAAGTCTATAAAAAAGTCTATCTTATTTTAGATTATTTAAAATAGAAAAAATATAAAGTAAAAGTATAGACAGTGCATAGTATATAATAAGACTAGACTATATTATTAGAATTATCTCTTAGAATAATTAGAAGAATAATATTCTTATTCTATTATTCTAATTTATTCTAGTTAGAAGTTCTACTATTTTCTTATAAAGAGTATTTTACTATAAGAGAAAAAATAGACTATATACAACATACACACATACGCCGTTATGACCATATTGCACTATGTATCATTTCATAACACAAGAAATGCCTCTCTTTTTTGGTTAAAGTAGAAATGTATTTAAATAGCAGAATTACAAGGATATTTAGATTGAAAAAAGAGAGATTTTGGCAACAAAACTTCCTATATCCGCTACTCCTTCAGGAGTATATTTACTCACTTGCTCATTATCATAGCTTCAATAGTTTGATTTTTTATGAACCTGTGGAAATTATCGGTTATGACAATAAATCTAGTTTGGTACTTGTGAAACGTTTAATTACTCGAATGTATCAACAGAAATATTTGATTTCTTCGGTGAATGATTCTAACCAAAATGGATTTTCGCTGCACAAGAATTCTTTTTCTTATCATTTTTATTCTCAAATGGTATCAGAAGGTTTTGGAGTCATTCTGGAAATTTCATTCTCGTCGCGATTAGTATCCTCCCTTGAAGAAAAAAGAATACCAAAATCTCAGAATTTACGATCTATTCATTCAATATTTCCCTTTTTAGAGGATAAATTATCACATTTAAATTATGTGTCGGATCTACTAATACCCTATCCTATCCATATGGAAATCTTGGTTCAAATACTTCAATGCTGGATCAAAGATGTTCCTTCTTTGCATTTATTGCGATTTATTTTCCACGAATATCATAATTTGAATAGTTTCAGTACTTCAAAAAAATCCATTTACGTCTTTTCAAAAAGAAAGAAAAGATTCTTTTGGTTCCTACATAATTTTTATGTATATGAATGCGAATATATATTCCTTTTTCTTCGTAAACAGTCTTCTTATTTACGATCAATATCTTCTGGAGTCTTTCTTG